AAGTTAAAAATTGGTGTGAGTTTTAAAAGAGATACTATTGTATTCTAGAATGTTTGTTTAAACTAAAAATAAGATTAAAAATAAAAAAAAATAAATTTAATTTAACCAGTAGGAGTTGGCATGCACTTATCTATATTTTATCTCATTAAACTTTAAAATTAAAAAGCAGTTATAAAAAAAAATGTGTCAAATTAAGTTAAAAATTGGTGTGAGTTTTAAAAGAGATACTATTGTATTCTAGAATGTTTGTTTAAACTAAAAATAAGATTAAAAATAAAAAAAAATAAATTTAATTTAATCAGTAGGAGTAGGCATACACTTATCTATATTTTATCTCATTAAACTTTAAAATTAAAAAGCAGTTATAAAAAAAATGTGTCAAATTAAATTAAAAATTGGTGCGAGTTTTAAAAGAGATACTATTGTATTCTAGAATGTTTGTTTAAACTAAAAATAAGATTACAAATAAAAAAAAATAAATTTAATTTAATCAGTAGGAGTTGGCATACACTTATCTATATTTTATCTCATTAAACTTTAAAATTAAAAAGCAGTTATAAAAAAAATGTGTCAAATTAAATTAAAAATTGGTGCGAGTTTTAAAAGAGATACTATTGTATTCTAGAATGTTTGTTTAAACTAAAAATAAGATTAAAAATAAAAAAAAATAAATTTAATTTAATCAGTAGGAGTTGGCATGCACTTATTTATATTTTATCTCATTAAACTTTAAAATTAAAAAGCAGTTATAAAAAAAAATGTGTCAAATTAAGTTAAAAATTGGTGTGAGTTTTAAAAGAGATACTATTGTATTCTAGAATGTTTGTTTAAACTAAAAATAAGATTACAAATAAAAAAAAATAAATTTAATTTAATCAGTAGGAGTAGGCATGCACTTATCTATATTTTATCTCATTAAACTTTAAAATTAAAAAGCACTGATAAAAAAAAATATGTCAAATTAAGTTAAAAATTGGTGTGAGCTTTAAAAGAGATAATCTTGTATTCTAGAATGTTTATTTAAATTAAAAATAAGATTACAAATAAAAAAAAATAAATTTAATTTAATCAGTAGGAGTTGTTATAAACTTATCTATATTTTATCTTATTAAATTTTAAAATTAAAAAAAGTTGCAAAAAGGGGCGCTAAATTAAATTAAAAATTGTGGATCAGTTTAAAAATAAACTTAGGGCTTTAAAATATTTGCTTAGGGTAGAAGCATAAAAAAATAGGAGTAATTTGATTAAATCTTTATGAAAAATTATAAAAGTTTATAATATAAAAAATTTGGTGGGATTACTGCTTTAAAAGTTTAAATTCTGGTTACTTATTTAAAATAAAATAAAAATAAATTAAAATAAAAAAAAATATAAAATTAATAAAATAAAATAAAAAATAATAGGCAATCAAAAAGAACTTTTTAATTAAAAAAATAAAAGTAGGTAAAAGTGCAGTTATTTACTAAAAATTAAAAGTTTGATCCTTGCTTGGTTCTTATTTGTAATTTAAAGCTACATGTAAATATTTGTGCGACAAGTTTTAGTTTTTTTTTAGAAAAAAAAATTAAGTTTAAGTTTATTTGTAAAATAATACAATAAATCTCAGTAGTTAATTTTAGATAATAAATAAAAATTTTATCTGGTAATATTATAAAACTTTAGCAAAAATTGGTGCCAGCAGCTGCGGTTAAACCAAAAAAGTAAATAAGGATAAATTTAGTTAAAAGTTATTTTGTACTTTAAAATTATAAATCAAGTAACTTTAGATAGGTGAAATTAATAAAAATAATAAATGTTTTATAAAAAAAAAAGTTTAATTAAGCTTTAAAAATAAAGATCTAAACCAGGATTAGATACCCTGTTATACTTTATTAAAATTAAAAATACTAGGGTACTAAATAGTTAGTTTCTTTAAACTCAAAGGATTTGGCGGTATTTTAGTCTAGTTAGAGGAACCTGTGCTATAAACGACATTCCACGAAAAATCTTACTTAAATTTGTAAATCAGTTTGTATACCGTCATTATTAGATAACCTTTAAAAAGAAAGTTGTTGGAATAATAAATTGTTAGTATATTAGATCAAGGTGCAACTTATATTTAAGTCAGACATGGGTTACAATAAATTTATATTTAAACGAATTATAAATGAAATATTAATATAAAGGTGGATTTAAAAGTAATAAAAAATTAATAAGGTTTTTTGATGGTAGCTCTAAAATATGTACACATCGCCCGTCGCTCTCATTTTTAAAGTGAGATAAGTCGTAACATAGTAGGTATACTGGAAAGTGTCCCTAGACAAAATAAAGCTTAAAAGGTAAGCATTTCACTTACATTGAAATTTTTGTTGTGCAAATCAATATATTTTGAAGTTAAAGTTTGTATAAAAAAATATGAGAAAAATCTTAAATAAAAATAAATTATAATAATAATTAAAAAAAAAATTACGATAGTAAAATAGTACTGTAAAGGAATATTGAAATAAATGAAAATTAAATTATGGAAAAGCAAAAATAAAAATTTGTACCTTGTGTATCAGGGAAAATCAAAACATTAAAGATAAATTTTATGTCCCGAAATAAAAAGAGTTATTTTTAAATATAAGTTATTGTAGTAAAATTATTTATAATTTAAAAATAGAAGTGAAATGCTAGACGTTTTTTATAATATCTGGTTTTTTTAGAAATAAATTTAATTTAAGCAACAAGATAAATTAAAATAATTGTTGTTCAAGAATTGGAGGGATAAGCTTCTAATTCAAATAAAAATTAAATACAAACTTTTAATAATTTAGTTTAAAATTAGGCTTAAAAACAGCAATATTAAAAAAACGTTTTAGTTTATAAATAAAAAAAAAATATTTATGTAGTTTTATTAAAATAAGAAAAATTAGTTAAAAATAAAAAAAAATAGTTAAAATGATTTTATTAGTATAAATTAAATAATTTAAAAAATTTTAAATTAAACAAAAAAATTAATAAATTTAAGGTAATAATAAGGAATTCGGCAAAAATATTTTTGCCTGTTTATCAAAAACATGTCTATATGAAAGTTATATAAAGTCTAACCTGCCCACTGAGATATTAAAGGGCCGCGGTATATTAACCGTGCGAAGGTAGCATAATCATTTGTCTTTTAATTAAAGGCTGGAATGAATGGTTGAACAAAAAATAGTCTGTCTCGTTGTTAAAATTAAAATTTGACTTTTAAGTAAAAAGGCTTAAATAAAATAGAATGACGATAAGACCCTATAAAGCTTTATATTAAAAAAATAACTAATAATTAAAATTTAAAAATTGTTTATTTAGAAAATATTGTGTTGGGGCGACAAAAATAAAAATTGTAACTGTTTATTTATTAAAAACTTTTAATAAAAGAAAAAATGATCCTTTAATAAAGATTAAAAGATTAAGTTACTTTAGGGATAACAGCGTAATCTTTTTTGAGAGTTCATATCGACAAAAAGACTTGCGACCTCGATGTTGAATTAAGAAATCCTTTTGGTGCAGCAGTCAAAAAGGAAGGTCTGTTCGACCTTTAAATTCTTACATGATTTGAGTTCAGACCGGTGTAAGCCAGGTTGGTTTCTATCTTCTATAAAAATTTATATTTTTTTAGTACGAAAGGATTAAAAAATAAAAATAATTTTGATTAAAAAGAATAAAAATAATAAAATAAATTAAATATATTTAGATAAATAAATATAAATAATATGTTAAGACTAATTATAATTTTAAATTACACTATTTTAATAATTTGTGTGTTGGTGGGGGTAGCTTTTTTAACTCTACTTGAACGTAAAATTTTAGGATATATTCAAATTCGGAAAGGGCCAAATAAAGTAGGGTATATGGGGCTACTTCAGCCTTTAGCTGATGCAGTTAAATTATTTAATAAAGAACAAAGAAGCCCAACTATAAGAAATTTTTTGCCTTACTATTTTTCTCCTATTATAACTCTATTTTTATCGTTAATTATTTGAAGGGTAATACCTTACGAAATAAGAATGATTTCTTTTGGTATAAGAATTTTATTTTTTTTGGCATGTACTAGAATAGGCGTTTACACAATTATAAGAGCAGGTTGAGCCTCAAATTCTAAATATGCTTTACTTGGAAGATTACGGTCTGCGGCTCAAACTATTTCTTATGAAGTAAGATTGGCTTTGATTTTACTAAGATTTGTATTTTTAGTAGGGAGGTTTGATTTTTTTTTCTTTAGAGAGTACCAAAAAGAAAGATGATTTATTTTAATTGGGGGCCCCTTAAGGGGAGTATGGCTTGTATCGTGTTTAGCAGAAACTAACCGAACTCCTTTTGATTTCGCGGAAGGAGAGTCTGAGTTGGTATCGGGGTTTAATGTGGAGTATAGAAGTGGAGGGTTTGCTTTAATTTTTATAGGGGAGTATGCAAGAATTCTGTTTATAAGAATATTGTTTGCTTTAATTTTTATAGGAGGGGGAGTTAGTAGAATACTATTTTATGTTAAAGTAAGAATAATTTGTTTTGTTTTTGTATGAATTCGAGGGACTTTACCTCGGTTTCGGTATGATAAATTAATAAGTTTAGCTTGAAAAAGGTTTCTTCCTGTAAGGTTAAATTATGTTATATTTTTTATAAGATTAAAATTATTTTTAATAGTAATTGTATTATAGTAAGTACTTATTTTAGAAAAACTATTAGTAGACTCGAACTTCTTTAAAATGTTTTCAAAACATTTACTTTCCAGAAAGTTAAATAGTTACTTTAAAAATTTATCTCATAAAATAAAAGTTAAAGGATTAACAAAATAAATGAAAAAATAAGTAAAAGTTAAAATTTGGCCAGTAATAATATAAGGGTCTTCTACAGGTCGGGCACCAATTCAGGTTAGCAAACAAACTACAGAAATTAAAGTTCAAAAAAAAATTTTATTAAAAGGGTAAAAAGATAAACTTCGAAATTTTCTTTGGTTAGTAAAAGGTAAAATAAATAAAATAGCAATAGAGAAAACTAAAGCAATTACTCCTCCTAATTTATTAGGGATTGAGCGAAGAATGGCGTAAGCAAATAAAAAATATCATTCAGGTTGAATATGGGGGGGAGTGACTAAAGGGTTAGCCGGGATAAAATTATCTGGGTCCCCGAGTAAGTAAGGAGAAAGTAAAGTTAAAAGGGTAAGTAAAAAAAATAAAATAAAAAATCCTGCGATATCCTTAAAAGAAAAGTAAGGGTGAAAAGAAATTTTATCGGCGCTGTAAGAAATTCCTAAAGGGTTCGAAGAACCAGTTTGGTGTAAAAATAAAATATGAATTAAAGCAGCAGCTGAAATCAAAAAAGGGAGTAAAAAATGAAAAGCAAAAAATCGAGTTAAAGTGGCGTTATCAACAGCAAACCCTCCTCAAAGCCACTGGACTATCTCTAGCCCGATATAAGGGACAGCAGAAAGAAGATTAGTAATAACGGTAGCACCTCAAAAAGATATTTGCCCCCAAGGTAGAACATAACCTAAAAAAGCAGTTGCTATAACTAAAAATAAAATAATGACTCCTGTGAATCAAGTGTGGATAAATCGGTAAGACCCATAATAAATTCCTCGGCCAATATGAGCATAAAGGCAAATAAAAAAAAAAGAAGCTATGTTGGCATGTAATGTCCGGAGAAACCAGCCATAATTAACATCACGACAAATGTGTGCAATTCTTGAAAAAGCAAGATCAACATGAGCAGTATAGTGTATAGCAAGAAATAAACCTGTAATAATTTGAGCAATTAAACATAAGCCTAAAAGAGAGCCAAAATTTCACCAAGTGGAAATATTTGAAGGAATAGGCATATCAATAAAAGCTCCGTTTACTAATTTTATCAGAGGATGAGTTTTGCGAATAGGGAGAGTTAACATTAGTTATAAATAAAATCGTAAAGGCCCTTGAAAATTGTTAGTGATTTTAACAGCAACAATTAAGGTTAAAAGTAAATAAAAAACTATAAATAAAGTATAAAATATAATAGATGGGGCATAAACAAAAGAAACTAAATTTTGGTTTAATAATTGAGAAGTAAAATTTAAATTAGAGGAGCTTATATCTAGAGAGTCAACATAAAATATTAAAAAATCAGAAAATAAATAAAATATTGAAAAAAAAAATAAAACTCCCCCTAATAAAAAAAGGAAAGTAAAAGATATTTTAAATATTTCATTTGAAGCAAGAGAAGCAACATAAATAAATAAAACTAATATACCTCCTAAAAAAATTAAGAATAAAATATAAGAAAATCAGAATGTTAAGTTAATTATACCGGAAGTTACACAAATAAAACAAGTTTGAATAAGTAAAGTTAAGCCTATAGAAAGAGGGTGGTTTGTTAATAAAAAGATTAAAGATAAAAAAAAAGTAAGGGTAAAAGAAGCAAATAAAAAAAAAATATCAGAAAATAGTTTATAAAAATATTAGTTTTGGGGACTAAAGATAAAATAATATTTTTTTTCTGATGTTTTAAATAAAAATATAATTTAGGTTTACAAGACCTATGTTTTTATTAAACTATTAAAACTAATAAATGATAAAATTTGGATTTTTTTTAATTCCTTTATTTATGTGTGTTAGAGGGTTTATAATATTTGTGTCTAAGCGAAAGCATTTATTAAATACTTTGTTAAGGTTAGAGTTTATTATATTAGGAATTTTTTGGTTGTTAAGAATAAGATTAGTAAAAATTGGATATGATATTTATTTTGTATTATTTTTTTTAACTTTTGCAGCTTGTGAGGGAGCCTTAGGGCTATCATTATTAGTGTCTATTGTCCGGACTCACGGCAATGATTGTTTTAGAAATTTTAGAATTTTACAATGTTAAAATTTATTTTTGGAATTTTAATACTGATAATTTTAGTAAAAAAATGATGATTTATCCAGCATTGAATATATATTTTTAGATTTTGCTTTAGATTTAGGTGTATACGGGAGTTTTATTGTGTTAGAGAAAGAAGAATTTTAAGCTTGGACAGGCTAAGGTATGTGTTGATTTTACTTAGATTCTGAATTGTCAGGTTATTACTAGGAGCTAGAATAAAAATTTGTGACCAAACAAATTTTAAAGAATTTTTTAATTTAGTAAGATTAACATTACTTTTGTTTTTAGTTTTAAGATTTAGGGCTAGGGATTACCTTTTGTTTTATATTAGATTTGAAGCTTCTTTAATTCCAACATTAATATTAATTTTAGGTTGAGGATACCAACCTGAGCGGGTACAAGCAGGGATATATATATTATTTTACACTTTGTTTGCATCATTACCTTTACTAGTATCATTTTTAGGAATTTACACTACTACCGGCAGGTTGGTAATAGGGGTAAATGCTAATATTGCCCAAGAAGAGTTTAGTAGATATTTATGGTATATTTTTTCTATTGTGGCTTTTGTGGTTAAATTGCCTATGTATACAGTTCATTTATGGCTTCCTAAAGCTCATGTCGAAGCTCCAGTTGCAGGGTCAATAATTTTAGCGGGAGTTTTATTAAAATTAGGCGGGTATGGGTTGGTTCGAGTTTTAATATTATTTGAAGTAGTAAGAAAAAGATTATCCTGACTAGGGGTAGGGCTTAGATTAACAGGAGGAGTGATTGTAAGATTGATATGTTTACGTCAAGTAGATATGAAATCTTTAATTGCATATTCTTCTGTCGCGCATATAGGGCTAGTTTTAAGAGGGCTTATAGTATTAGGAAGGTGAGGGCTGAATGGAGCAATTTTTGTGATAATTGGTCATGGGTTATGTTCATCAGGATTATTTTGCATTGCAAATATAGTTTATGAGCGTCTTGGAAGCCGAAGGATGCTAGTAAATAAAGGGTTATTAAGGTTTATACCTAGTATAAGATTATGATGATTTTTACTAAGAGTGGGGAATATAGCGGCTCCCCCAAGATTAAATTTGTTAGGGGAAGTAAGGCTAATCCTAAGAGTAGTAAGATGAAGGAAAGTTTCTTTAATTATAGTAGGATTGTTATCTTTCTTTAGAGCAGCATATAGGTTATATATATTTTCTTTGAGGCAACACGGAAATTATTATAATTGTGTTTATTCATGTTGTTCAGGCAAAGTGCGGGAATATTTAGTGTTAATATTACATTGATTGCCTTTAAATATAATTATTTTAAACAGAGGGGTGATAGTTTATTGTTTAAATAGTTTAAAAAAAATAGAGGTTTGTGAGGCCCCAGATATAATAATTTATTTTAGACCGTGATTTGGATAGTTATATTTCATTTAAGAAGAATAATTTTTCTTTTAGTATTAAGAATTATGTCTATTTTTATTTCTTTTATATTTTTAAGAGCAAATTCGATAATTTTTGTAGAATGGGAAATTATTAATTTAAACTCAGTAAGGATTGTAATAACTTTAATTTTAGATTGGATATCTATAATATTTTTGAGATTTGTAAGTTTTATCTCTTCAATAGTCTTGCTTTACAGCGGAGATTATATAAAAATAGATGAAAATTTTAATCGATTTATGTACTTAGTATTAGCTTTTGTTTTGTCAATAAGATTTTTGATTTTGAGGCCCAATTTAATTAGAATTTTACTAGGATGGGATGGGTTGGGACTAACTTCGTATGCTTTAGTTATTTATTACCAAAACGAAAAAAGTTCAAATGCCGGGATATTAACCGCGCTATCTAACCGAATTGGGGATGTAGCTATTTTATTAAGAATTTCATTAATATTTAGGTTTGGAGGATGAAATTTTGTGTTTTGAATAAGGCTATTCCCAGAAACCAAAAATTTTACAATTATTATGTTTCTTGTAATTTTAGCAGGTACAACAAAAAGGGCACAAATCCCATTTTCTGCTTGGCTCCCAGCTGCGATAGCAGCACCCACACCTGTGTCCGCTTTAGTTCATTCTTCAACTTTAGTAACAGCAGGGGTTTACTTGCTTATTCGATTTAGAGTGGCCATTGAAAGATCAAGAATACGGTTAGCTTTATTTTTAATTTCTTGTGTAACTATGTTTATAGCGGGGTTAGGAGCTAATTTTGAATATGATTTAAAAAAAATTATTGCTTTATCTACTTTAAGACAATTGGGGGTTATAATAAGAATTCTTGCGTTAGGATTTAGAGAATTAGCTTTTTTCCACTTATTGACTCATGCTTTATTTAAAGCTCTTCTATTTATATGTGCTGGGGTAATTATTCATAATATAAAAAATTACCAAGATATCCGGTCAATAGGGAGATTAGTAAAACAAATGCCTTTGAGAAGAATACTAATAATGCTAGCAAATCTATCTTTATGTGGGACTCCCTTTTTAGCTGGGTTTTATTCAAAAGATTTAATTTTAGAAATTTCTTTTATAGGAGCTGTAAGAATAGTAGGAGTTTTATTATATATTTTGTCAACTGGCTTAACAGTGTGTTACACAGGGCGCTTGGTGTATTATTTAATAAGGGGAGTTTTTAGGGTCAGAGGATTGCATAGAATTAATGATGAGTCTTATATTATAAACAACCCAATAATTATATTAAGTTTAGGAGCGGTAATAAGAGGAGCCATAATATCGTGGTTGATTTTCCCTTTTCCTTGGATGATTTGTCTAAGAACTAGGTTTAAACTTATTGCTTTAATTATTAGAGTTATTGGGGGAGGCTTAGGGTATTTGCTAAATTTATTAGGAGAAATAAATTTGTTAAAAAGATTAGACTTTTATAAGCAAGTAGTATTTTACGGCTCTATATGGTTTATACCGTTACTATCAAGATGGTGAATAAGAAATAAAATTTTTAAAATTGCTAAAAATTACCAAAAAAGAGGAGATTACGGATGGTATGAGTTTTATGGGGGGCAAGGGGTGTTTAAATGAGTAATAAATAAATCTAAGTTTGTCCAAATACTTCAAGATAACAGCCTGAAAGTTTATATAGTAATATTTTTAGTATGAGTTGTAGGGCTGATAAGTTTAATTTAAATTCTTATAGCTTAAAAAAGAGCGTAGCTTTGAAGATGCTGAGGAGATTAAAAAAATCTAAGAATAAACACTTTTAAAAGAAATTCTTTAGTTTTACGATGAAATTGTAACGTGTTTTTTACACTATAATAGTAGAAATTTAAACGGAGTTTAACCGCTTAAGAAAAAAGTTAGAAGCTTTTTCTTTGCCTAAAATTTCCTTAACTAGAGAAAAAATTTCAATTATATCATTAACAGTGATAAGCCTCTTTTTGGCTTTAGTTAATAAACGAGGGGGGTGAGCCAAAGTTCAGGTCGAAACTGAATGCAAATTTCGCTTCTCATTTATCTAAGATTAACTTAAAAAGTACTTTTTGAATGCAACCCAAAGGTCATAATTGACTACAATCCTATAAAAATAAAAATTAAGATGACCAATCTAAAGCTCCTTGATTCCACTCATGAAAAAGGCCTAGTAAAAGAATAGATAAAAATACAAATCTAGTTAAAGACCAGCTTAAAATATTTGAGGAAGATAAAATAATAGGTAAGGGTAAAAGAAGGGTAATTTCTACATCGAAAATTAAAAAAATAAGGGCAATAAGAAAAAAGCGTAAAGAAAAAGGCAATCGAGCGGTTCCTTTAGGGTCAAACCCGCATTCAAAAGGAGAAGTTTTTTCCCGGTCGGAAATAGTTTTTTTTGAAATAAAAGATGCGATAAGTATTAAGACAGAAGAAAAAAGAAAAGTAACAACAGAAAAATATATAAGGGATAAAATTATTTTTTCTAAAGTTAGACTTTTCGGTTGGAAGCCAAACATACTTATTATATTAAAAAAATAAAAAATTAGCCGCCCCATCAGTAAATTGAAATATAAAGAAACAACCACACTACGTCAACAAAATGTCAGTATCAAGCAGCGGCTTCAAAGCCGAAATGATGTAAAGAGGAAAAGTGACAATTAAAAAGACGAAGAAAACAAATAAATAAAAAAGAAGTGCCAATTAAAACATGAAGCCCATGAAACCCTGTAGCAACAAAAAAAGTTGCCCCATAGACAGAGTCAGCGATGGAAAATGAAGCTTCAAAGTATTCTATAGCTTGTAAAGCAGAGAAATAAATGCCTAAAATTACTGTAACAAATAAGCCTTGGGTAGCTTGAGTTAAATTTGCTTCTATAATAGCATGATGAGCTCATGTAACAGTAACCCCGGAAGCAAGAAGAATAGCTGTGTTTAATAAAGGAATTTGAAAAGGGTTGAATGTTAAAATCCCTGAAGGAGGTCAGTAACTCCCGATTTCGACGGCTGGAGACAAACTTCTATGAAAAAAAGCTCAAAAAAATCTAAAAAAAAATAAAACTTCAGAGGCGATAAATAAAATTATACCTCATCGAAGGCCTGTTGTAACAACATAAGTATGTAAGCCTTGAAAAGTACCTTCTCGGGTGATATCCCGTCATCATTGAATTATAGTTAAAATTACCCCTAAAATACCTAAAAAAAATAAATCTGGGTTAAATTGGTGGAATCACTTAATTAAACCTGCAGTTAATATTATAGCTCTAATAGAGGCAGTTAATGGCCAAGGGCTCAAGTCTACTAGATGGTAGGGATGGTGATTATGGGGTGTCATTAGTTAACTTCACTAGCATACAAAGTGGATAAAACGGCAAAAACATAAGATTGAATGATTGCAACAGCAGCCTCAAGAGTTAATAAAAGAATTTGGGCAAAAATTAATAAGGAGAGAATAGAAAAAGATAAGGATGGCCCGGTATTGCCAAGTAGGGTGAGTAAGAGATGACCTGCAATTATATTTGCGGCTAATCGGATGGCTAGAGTGCCGGGTCGAATAATGTTTCTAATAGTTTCAATTAAAACTATAAAAGGCATAAGTAATGAAGGAGTACCTTGGGGGACTAAGTGAGAAAATATGTGTTGAGTATTATTGTATCAGCCAAAAATTATAAAAGATAGTCATAATGGTAAAGCTAAAGATAATGTTAAAGCTATATGGCTAGAGCTAGTAAAAACATAAGGAAGAAGCCCTAAAAAGTTATTAAATAGAATTAGGGAAAATAAAGAAATAAAAATAATTGAAACTCCTAAAGAGGAAGGACCTAAAAGTAATTTAAATTCTTTGTGTAAAGTAAATATAATTGAAGACCAAAATATTGACCAACGTGAAGGCATAGCTCAAAACAAAAATGGAATAATAAATAGCCCTAAAATGGTAGAAAGCCAATTTAAGGATAAAAAAAAAATAGAGGATACTGGGTCAAACACTGAGAATAAATTAGTTATCATTTCCATAAAAAAGGCGCCCTAGGATGGGAAAAAATTTGAAAAATATTTTTTTGGGGAGGGGATAAAAAGTATGTTAAAGAAAAGAATAAAATAAAAACAAAAGAAAATAAAATAAATAAGATAAACCAAAAAAGAGGGGCTATTTGAGGGATAGAAAAATATTACTAAAGTAATAATTTAAGCATGACAAGCTTATGTTTTGAAACTAATTTTTCTTCTAGAAGAAGGCGTTAATCAACTATAATAAATTTAAAAGATTTATACTTACTTTCAGTCATCTGGAAAAAATAATTAATGAGAAGAAATTCAGTTTAAAAAATTAAAAGCAGGGATTGCTTCAATAACAATAGGTATAAATCTATGGTTAGCTCCACAAATTTCAGAGCATTGCCCAAAAAAAATTCCTGGGCGGTTAATAAGAAATCTTACTTGGTTTAATCGCCCGGGGATAGCATCAGCTTTTACTCCTAAAGAGGGGACTGTTCAGGAATGAATTACATCGGCAGCACTAATTAATACCCGAATTTGAGTATTAATAGGGAGAACAGTACGGTTATCTACATCTAAAAGACGAAAATTTGAAAAATTTAGTTCGTTAGAAGGGATTATGTAAGCGTCAAATTCAAAATCTAAGAAATCAGAGTATTCATAAGATCAGTACCATTGATGACCGATTGTTTTTAAAGTAATTGAGGGAGAGTTAACTTCATCTAAAAGATATAAAAGGCGTAAAGAAGGTAAAGCGATGCAAATTAAAATAATAGCAGGGAGGACCGTTCAAATAATTTCGATAGTTTGGCCTTCTAGAAGGAAACGATTAATTAATTTATTGAAAAAAAGGGAAGTTATTATATACCCGACTATTCTTGTAATTAAAATTAAAATTACTATGGTGTGGTCATGGAAAAATGTTAATTGTTCTATTAAAGGAGAAGTACTGTCTTGGAATCCTAAATAATTTCACGTTGCCATTAATTCTAAAAGAAATATAAATTTCATATTAAGAGCTTAAATCTTAAGCAATTTGTCTGCCATTTTAGATTCTAAAAGAAGAAATTCTTCATATTAAGATCCTAAGTCTTAAGCAATTTATCTGCCATTTTAGAAGTTAGAAGAAATTAATGGAATTTCAGAGTATCTGTGATCTGCTGGAGGAAGGAAATGATGCCACTCTAAGGAGGAAGATAAAAATAAAGAAAAAACAATAGGACGGGATGATACAAAAGCTTCTCAAACAATAATAACAAAGCCTAAAACTGCTAATAAAGAAATAGTAGAGCCAATAGACGATAGGATATTTCATCTAGTATAAGCATCTGGGTAATCGGAGTAACGACGAGGTATTCCTCTTAAGCCTAGGAAATGTTGAGGAAAGAAAGTGATATTCACTCCTGAAAATATAACGAGAAAATGAGTTTTTAGCCACTTAGGGTTAAGAGAGAGTCCTGTAAATAATGGGAATCAATGAGTAATCCCTGCAAAAATGCCAAAAACAGCCCCTATAGATAAAACATAATGAAAATGTGCTACGACGTAGTATGTGTCATGAAGAATAATATCTAAAGAAGAGTTAGCTAAAACTACGCCAGTTAAGCCTCCAACAGTAAAAAGAAAAACGAAGCCAAAGGCTCATAAAAGGGAGGGGCTATAATTTAGCTGAGTGCCATGAAGTGTCCCGAGTCATCTAAAAATTTTAATACCTGTGGGCACTGCAATAATTATTGTAGCGGAAGTAAAATAAGCCCGGGTGTCAACATCTATCCCAACAGTGAATATGTGGTGGGCTCATACAACAAATCCTAAAATACCAATAGCTAGTATGGCATAAATTATTCCTAAAGTGCCAAAAGCTTCTTTTTTACCTGATTCTTGGTTAATAATGTGTGATACTATCCCAAAAGCTGGTAAGATGAGAATATAAACTTCTGGGTGCCCAAAAAATCAAAATAAGTGCTGGTAAAGAACAGGATCCCCGCCTCCAGCAGGATCAAAAAAAGAAGTATTTAAGTTACGGTCAGTAAGAAGTATAGTAATTGCCCCTGCTAAAACAGGGAGAGAGAGAAGTAAAAGAATAGCAGTAATAAAAACAGATCAAACAAATAAAGGTATACGATCTAAAGTTATCCCATTAGCTCGCATATTAATAGAAGTAGTGATAAAATTTACAGCCCCTAAAATAGAGGAAGCTCCAGCGATATGAAGAGAAAAAATTCCTAGGTCAACAGAAGCGCCCGCATGGGCGATTCCAGCAGCTAAAGGAGGATAAACAGTTCATCCTGTGCCTACCCCTCTTTCCACTATACCTCTAGATAAAAGAAGAGTTAAAGAAGGAGGGAGAAGCCAAAATCTTATATTGTTCATACGAGGAAAAGCTATATCAGGGGCACCTAGTATTAGGGGGACAAGTCAATTCCCGAATCCTCCAATTATAATTGGTATAACTATAAAAAAAATTATTACAAAAGCATGAGCTGTTACGACAACGTTATAAATTTGGTCATCTCCAATAAGTCTACCCGGTTGCCCTAGTTCAGCTCGGATAATAAGTCTTAAAGCTGTGCCCACTATGCCGGATCAAGCTCCAAAAATAAAGTATAAAGTTCCAATGTCTTTATGGTTAGTAGAAAATAATCATCGTTGCGTAGGGGGTAAAATGGCTGATTTAGGCGGTAAACTGTAAATTTATTAATGAGATTTCTCTCTTTTATCAAGGTTTTATAGTATAAAAAATTACGTTAGATTGCAAATCTAGAAATATTTAAAAGTTAGGGCTTAAGATTTAAGAATATTCTTAATGATAGCTTTGAAGGCTATGAGTTTCTTTAACTTAAAATCTTAGATAAGTAAAATAAGAGAAGGAAAAAACAAACCTGAAAAATTTAAAAAAATTAGGAAAGTGGAGGTAGAAGTTAGAGGTTTAGAAAAATAAAAAATTTTGGAAGAAGAAAATAAAAAGGAATTAACTACAATTATAATATAATAATAAAGGGTAAACAAAGCCGAAATAAGAAGAATAGCTAAAAGGAAAATTATCTTTTGATTAATTATCTCTTGAATAAGGATTCATTTGGGAATAAACCCTGTAAAAGGAGGTAGACCTCCTAAAGATAAAAAAGAGAATAAAAGAATTATCTTATTTATAGAAGAAAAGTTTATTTTAAAAATAAGATTAGAAACATGGAAAGCTTGTCTATAATGAAATAATGAAATGATAGAAAATGAGATAATACTATAAAAAAAAAAATATAAGACTCATAAAGAATCTCTTAAAACTATGGCAGTTAATAGCCAAGATATATGATTAATTGAAGAATAAGCTAAAAGTTTACGTAAAAGAGTTTGATTAAAGCCTCCAATAGCACCAAATAAAGCGGAAGATATAATAATAATTAAGAAAAAATTGTTTGTAAAAATTGAGTTAGAGAGTAAGGTGTAAGATAAAAGAGTTAAAGGAGCAATTTTTTGGGTAGTTATAAGTAAAGCAGCTTGGAACCAAGAGAGGCCTTGTATAACAGTCGGGAATCAGAAATGGAAAGGAGCCGCGCCTGCTTTTAAAAAAAGAGCAGATGAAATAAGAATAGGAAAATAAAAAGGTGAAACTAAAGTTATAGTGGCTGCTAAAATTAAAACGGAGGAAGCAAAAGCTTGGATTAAAAAATATTTTAAAGCGGACTCAGAAGAATATTGGTCTTTTTTAGAAGAAATTAATGGGATGAAAGATAATAAATTTAGCTCAAGCCCGATTCAAGCAGTGAGCCAAGAAGATGAAGAAATGGCTAAAAAAATTCCTAAAAAGGAAGAAAATAAAAATAAGATATTTGCTGAATTAATAAAAATTAAAAAGAGAAAAAATTCATTTATGGGGTATGAACCCATTAGCTTAGTAATTTAGCTTACCTTTTTGTCTAATTTAATTTTAAGTATAGAAAGCCCTTAAAAAATTTAGTATAATTTTGGAGACAATAAAATTTGTTTGAAAAAGAGGGTAAAAAGAAAGAGACCTGGGTGATTTAAATATTTAAAGAAACCAGGATAATTTAAATTTGAAATTTAAAATTTTTGAGAGGAAACTATACATTTTGCAAAATAAAATAAATTTCTTTGAAAGAGAGGGTAAAAAGAAGCAGACCTGGGCGATTAATATATTTTAAGAAGCCAGGATAATTTAAATTTTGAAAATTTAAAATTTTTGAGAGGAAACTATACATTTTGCAGAATAAAATAAATTTGTTTGAAAGAGAGGGTAAAAAGAAGCAGACCTGGGCGATTTAAATATTTTAAGAAACCAGGATAATTTAAATTTGAAATTTAAAATTTTTGAGAGGAAACTATACATTTTGCAGAATAAAATAAATTTCTTTGAAAGAGAGGGTAAAAAGAAGCAGACCTGGGCGATTAATATATTTTAAGAAGCCAGGAT